TTGAAGGAGTGGAATAGAGAAATGCATGTTAAATGCACCTATAACGGTGTTCAATTATCAGAAACAGAATTTCCGAAAAACTGGTTAACAGATGGTATTCAGATAAAAATCCTATTTCCTTTCTGTCTGAAACCCTGGCGCAAATCCAAACTACGATCCCATCATAGAGATCCAATCCAAAAGAAAGGGAAAACAGAAAATTTTTGTTTTTTAACAATCTGGGGAAGGGAAACCGAACTACCTTTTGGTTCTGCCCGACAACAACCTTCCTTTTTTGAACCTATTTATAATGAATTCGAAAAAAAAAAGAGAAAAGTGAAAAAAAAATGTTTTCTAGTTCTAAGAGTTTTCAAAGAAAAAACAAAACAGTTTATAAAGGTCTCAAAAGAAAAAACAAGATGGATTATCAAAACGGTTCTATTTTTAAAAAGAATAATAAAAGAGTTTGCAAACGTAAATCCAATTTTCTTATTTGTATTGAAGAAAGTATATGAACCGAATGAAAATGGAAAAGATTCCATAATCATAAGCAGTAATAAAATTGTTCCTGAATCGACCACTCGAATTAGATTCATGGATTGGGAAAATTATTCACTGACAGAAAAAAAAAGGAAAGATCTGTCCGATAGAACAAACCTAATCAGAAATCAAATAGAAAGGGGTGCAAAAGACAAAAGAAAAATATTTCTAACTCCGGATATAAATATTAGTCCTAACGATACAAGTTGTGGTGATAAAAGATCGGAATCGCAGAAACATATTTGGCAGATATCAAAAAGAAGAAGTAACAAATTCATATTCATACGCAAATGGCACTATTTTTTGACATTTTTCAACGAAAGAATATACATACATATCTTTCTATGTACTGTTAATGTTTCTAGAGTCAATGTACAACTTTTCCTTGAATCAACAAAAAAGATTATCGATAAATACATTCACAATGATGAAAAAAATAAAGAAGGGATTGATGAAACAAATAAAAAAAAAATTCACTTTATTTCGACTATAAAAAAGTCTCTTTCTAATATTAGTAATAATAAATCAAAGATTTCTGGTGACCTATATTCCTTTTCACAAGCATCTGTATTTTACAAATTATCACAAATCCAAGCTATTAATAAGAAGTATCATTTGAGATCTCTACTTCAATATCGCGAAGCATATCTTATTCTTAAGGATAGAATCTGGAATTTTTTTGGAACACGAAGAATATTAGATTCCAAATCAAGGCATAAAAAACTTCCGAATTCTGGAATGAATGAATGGAAAAACTGGTTAAGGGGTCATTATCAATACAATTTATCTCAGGCTAGGTGGTCTAAATTAGTACCGCAAAAATGGCGAACTAGGGTCAATCGGCGTCGTACGATTCAAAATAAAGACTCAAAAAAGAATTCATACGAAAAAGCCCAATTCATTCATTACGAGAAAAAAAATGATTATGAAGTGAATTCATTGACGAGCAAAAAGGCAAAATTAAAAAAAAACTACAGATATGATCTTTTTTCATATAAATATATTAATTATAGGGATAGGAAAGACTCATATATTTATCCACCCTCATTACAAGTAAATGAGGACCGAGAGATTCCATATAATTACAACACACCTAAAATTGAACCATTTTATGTACTGGGGGATATATCTATTAGTGATTATCTAGGAGAAGAGTATATTATTGGTACGGGTAAAAGTATGGATAGAAAATATTTGGAGTGGAAAATTTTCGATTTATTTCTTAGAAAGAATATCAATATTGAGTCCTGGACCGATACGGATACCGGGACCAACATTAATAAAATGACTAAGACCGAGACTGATTATTATCAAATAATTGATAAGAAAGATCTTTTCTATCTCACGATTCATCAAGAAATCAACCCACCCAATCAAAAAAAAAACTTTTTTTTGATGGGAATGAATAAAGAAATGCTATATCGTCCCATATTAAATACGAAATCTTGGTTCTTCTCAGAATTTGTGCCACTTTATGATGCATATAAGATCAAACCATGGATTATACCAATCAAATTACTTCTTTTCATTTTTAATGGAAATGAAAACATTAGTGAAAACAAAAACATTAATGGAAATCAAAAAAAGAATCTTCGTATATCATCTAATCAAAAAGAATATCTTGAATTAAAGAATCGAAATCAAGAAGAAAAAGAACAGCTCGGCCACGGAAATATTGGCTCAGACGCACGAAAACAACAAAAAGATTTTGAAAAGGATTACACGGAATCAGACATTCAAAAACGTGAAAAGAAAGGACAACCCGAGAGTAACAAGAAAGCAAAACTAGAGTTATTCCTGAAAAAATATTTGCTTTTTCAATTGAGATGGGATGATCCTTTGAATCACAGAATTTTCAATAATGTTAAGGTATATTGTTTCCTGCTTAGACTAATAAATGCAAAGGAAATTGCTATATCCTCTATTCAAGGAGGAGAAATGCACCTGGATGTAATGTTAATTCAGACGAATCTAACTCTTCCAGAATTGATAAAAAAGGGAATATTGATTCTCGAACCAGTACGTCTGTCTATAAAATGGGATAGACAATTTATTATGTATCAAACCATAGGTATCTCGTTGGTCCATAATAATAAATGCCAAACTAATGGAAGATATCAAGAAAAAAGGTATGTTGATGAGAATTATTTCAATGGATCCATTGTACAACATAAAAAGATGCTTGTGAATAGAGACAAAAATCATTATGATTTGCTTGTTCCTGAAAATATTCTATCCCCTAGGCGTCGTAGAGAATTGAGAATTCTAATTTGTTTCAATTCCGGAAATAGGAATGTTATGGATAGAAATCCGGTATTTTTCAATGACAACAATGTAAGGAACTGGGGTCAATTTTTGGATGAGGACAAGCATATTGATACAGATATAAATAAATTCATTCAATTCAAATTGTTTCTTTGGCCCAATTATCGATTAGAGGATTTAGCTTGTATGAATCGCTACTGGTTTGATACCAATAATGGCAGCCGTTTCAGTATGTCAAGGATACATATGTATCCACGATTCGGAATTAGTTGATGGTTGGTACATTTCCTATATATCAGGTGTCGGGTCTGGTATATGAATGTACACACACGCTGTGTTACATTCTAATACATGATACCGATTCAATAACGTCTCAATTGGATTGAATCTAGAAATGATTCGGCAGAATCTTCTTAGGTCAAAATAATTTTCTTTTGTGGGTACAGAAATTGCCCTTCTATCGAATCAAATTACAAATTGTACTTACAATTCATTTGAATTTCATTTTGATTTGATTTGATAGAATAAAGTAATATATGAATAAATCCAGATTATTGGGTGTATCAGATCAAAATAACTGGCATTATTATTATTCCTGATTGGTAAAATCCATATCTGTGGAAAAAAAAAGAGAGAGAAATTTTATTTTTATGGTTATGGTCAAAAATTCATTCATCTCAGTTATTCCGAAAGAAGAAAAAAACAAAGGGTCTGTTGAATTTCAAGTAATCAGTTTCACCAATAAGATACAGAGACTTACTTCACATTTTGAATTGCACAGAAAAGATTATTTATCTCAGATAGGTTTGCGGAAAATTCTGGGAAAACGTCAACGACTGCTGGCTTATTTGTCAAAGAAAAATAGAGTGCGTTATAAAAAATTAATCGATCAATTAGATATTCGGGAACCAAAAACTCGTTAATTTTTTGAATTCTTTGGTTTATTAGATCTTGAATTTTGATGAACCTCATTTATTTCGTTTTCGGCAATTCATAGAATAATGGATCGGAGAAGAAAACATATGAATGTACCGGCTACAAGAAAAGACCTCATGATAGTTAATATGGGTCCTCACCACCCATCAATGCATGGTGTTCTTCGACTTATCGTTACTCTAGATGGTGAAGATGTTATTGACTGCGAACCCGTATTGGGTTATTTACACAGAGGGATGGAAAAAATTGCGGAAAACCGAACAATTATACAATATCTTCCTTATGTAACACGTTGGGATTATTTAGCTACTATGTTCACAGAGGCAATAACGGTAAATGCACCAGAACAATTAGGAAATATTCAAGTACCCAAAAGAGCCAGCTATATCAGAGTAATTATGCTGGAGCTGAGTCGTATAGCTTCTCATTTATTATGGCTTGGACCTTTTATGGCAGATATCGGTTCACAGACTCCCTTCTTCTATATTTTCAGAGAAAGGGAATTGCTATATGACCTATTCGAAGCTGCCACAGGTATGCGAATGATGCATAATTATTTCCGTATCGGGGGAGTCGCTGCTGATCTACCTCATGGCTGGATAGATAAATGTTTGGATTTCTGCGATTATTCTTTAACAGGAATTGTTGAATATCAAAAGCTTATTACGCAAAATCCCATTTTTTTGGAACGAGTTGAAGGGGTGGGCATTATTGGTGGGGAGGAAGCAATAAATTGGGGTTTATCGGGACCAATGCTACGAGCTTCCGGAATCCAATGGGATCTTCGTAAAGTTGATCATTATGAGTGTTACGATGAATTCGATTGGGAAGTCCAGTGGCAAAAAGAAGGAGACTCATTAGCTCGTTATTTAGTACGAATTAATGAAATGACGGAATCCATAAAAATTATTCAACAGGCTCTAGAAGGAATTCCGGGGGGGCCCTATGAGAACTTAGAAGTTCGACGCTTTGATAGAGCAAGTGATTCCGAATGGAATGGTTTTGAATATCGATTCATTAGTAAAAAGCCTTCTCCCACTTTTGAATTGTCGAAACAAGAACTTTATGTGAGAGTAGAAGCCCCAAAGGGAGAATTGGGAATTTTTCTGATAGGGGATAATAGTGTTTTTCCCTGGAGATGGAAAATTCGTCCACCTGGTTTCATCAATTTGCAAATTCTTCCTCAGCTAGTTAAAAGAATGAAATTGGCTGATATCATGACGATACTAGGTAGTATAGATATCATTATGGGAGAAGTTGATCGTTGAAATGATAATTGATACGACAGAAGTACAAGCTATCAATTCTTTTTCCAGATCGGAATCCTTAAAAGAGGTCTATGACCTCTTATGGCTGCTTGTCCCTATTTTTACTCCTGTATCGGGAATCACAATAGGCGTACTCGTGATTGTGTGGTTAGAAAGAGAAATATCTGCAGGGATACAACAACGTATCGGGCCTGAATATGCCGGCCCCTTGGGAATTCTTCAAGCTCTAGCAGATGGGACCAAACTACTTTTGAAAGAGGATCTTCTCCCATCTAGAGGAGATGTTCGTTTATTCAGTATGGGGCCATCTATAGCGGTCATATCAATTCTACTAAGCTATTTAGTAATTCCTTTTGGCTATCGCCTTGTTCTAGCCGATCTCAGTATAGGCGTTTTTTTATGGATCGCTATTTCCAGTATTGCTCCTATTGGACTTCTTATGTCAGGATATGGATCGAATAATAAATATTCCTTTTCGGGTGGTCTACGAGCTGCTGCTCAATCTATTAGTTATGAAATACCATTAACTCCGTGTGTGTTATCAATATCTCTACGTGTGATTCGTTGGAACATGAACCTTTACCCCTTTCCTGGAAATAAAGGAAAGGGGTTGGATGTGTTGAATAGATACCTTTCTCTTTTTATTCATCATTCGGGTCGATGAGTTAAACCAGATAGTTATATGAGTGAAACAAAACAGCTTATGAATTTGCAGTAAGAAGATTGATTCTCATTCCCTATGTACGAGAGTAAAGTGGAAGTAAACATAAGCGGTCGAAACTGTTTACCCCAAGATTGGTTGATTAGTCATCATGACTTGAAGCGGGTGCAAAAGATCAACTGTATGGAGTTTCTACTATTGTATTGTATGTTGTTGTATGTTGTATGTATTACCATATCGGGGATCAATCAAAAATGAGTGGACGGTTAGGAACACGAAAGTACACAAAGGATTAGTGATGAAGATAATGTAAGGTATCCAAAGGGATATTTCTGCATAACATAAAAGGAATCATAATGAGGGCTTTAAGTTCGTAGAAATGATCAAGCAGTACTTCCTCACGATTCCGATCCAGAGTATGCTTCTATCCACTGATTAAATAAATGACTGTCGAGAACGAAGTAATCCTTTGATTTGATTTTTTAGAAACCCCCCTTCTGAGTGAGAAAGAAGAACAGGAACGAAAGAAATGGAATGCAATAGGAAAACTGAATAAAATAATAAGAGATCTTTGTTTATTCTTTCTTTCCTCAATCCTATCCATATTCATACGGATAGAATTCTTATAATGATTTATCAACTATAACTCATGAATTAGTGTCTAATTATTTTTCGTACGAAAAGTGTGGGTCGAAATATCTATTGAAACAACGAGTATTTTATTGAAGGATTAAGTTATTACTGAACTAAAAGAATTCTAAGTCTAATTAGAAAATAAAGGATGAGATCAATTCGGAAGCGCTTTTTTTTATTATGGCGGACGGAATTCCATTGGTCTAATTCGGGACTCTTCGATATATCGTTACTCTAATCTACACTACAAACATGCCGAGGTAATAATGAACCAGTCCTTAGATTTATTTGTGGCCATCGAGGAGCCGTATGAAGCTGAGGTCTCATGTGCGGTTCTGGAATAGCGATGGGAATAGTGATGTTATCATCGACTATGATTATCTAACAGTTCAAGTACAGTTGATATAGTTGAGGCACAGTCAAAATATGGGTTTTGGGGGTGGAATCTGTGGCGTCAACCTATAGGGTTTATAGTTTTTCTAATTTCTTCCCTAGCGGAATGTGAAAGATTACCTTTTGATTTACCAGAAGCAGAGGAGGAATTAGTAGCAGGTTATCAAACCGAATATTCAGGTATTAAATCTGGTTTATTTTACGTTGCTTCTTACCTAAATCTACTAGTTTCTTCATTATTTGTAACAGTTCTTTACTTGGGCGGGTGGAATTTCTCTATTCCGTACATATTCATTTCTGAACCTTTTGGAATAAATAAAACAGGTGGAGTCTTTGGAATGACAGTTGATATCCTTATTACATTAGCTAAAGCTTATTTGTTCCTGTTCATTCCTATCACAACAAGATGGACTTTACCTAGGATGAGAATGGACCAGCTATTAAACCTTGGGTGGAAATTTCTTTTACCTATTTCTCTAGGTAATCTATTATTAACAACTTCTTCCCAACTCGTTTCGCTATAACAAAATAGGATATTCTAGATTCATAACCTATCTAGAGCAAGAGAAAGAAACATCAAACTATTCATGGATATCCACGATATGTTCCCTTTGGTGACTGGGTTCATGAATTATGGTCAACAGACAATACGAGCTGCAAGGTATATTGGTCAAAGTTTCATGATTACCTTATCTCACGTGAATCGTTTACCTGTGACTATTCAATATCCTTATGAAAAATCGATCACATCGGAGCGTTTTCGTGGTCGAATCCATTTTGAATTTGATAAATGCATTGCTTGTGAAGTATGTGTTCGGGTATGCCCCATAGATCTACCCGTTGTTCATTGGAGATTGGAAACGGATATTAGAAAGAAACGATTGCTTAATTATAGTATTGATTTTGGAATCTGTATATTTTGTGGTAATTGTGTCGAGTATTGTCCAACAAACTGTTTATCAATGACTGAAGAATATGAACTTTCTACTTATGATCGTCACGAATTGAATTATAATCAAATTGCTTTGGGCCGGTTACCAATGTCAGTAATTGGAGATTACACAATTCGAACAATTACGAATTCGACTCCAATCAAAATAATCAGGGGTAAACCTCTTGATTCAAAAACGATTACCAATTACTAAGATTCCGTTTTGATCTAAAGTAAAGGAGTGAGGCTTCTTTCATTTTGCTAGGTCAGTAAATAACTATTGATTGGTGAGAATCAAGGCTTGATTTTGATTTAGAATGGATTCATAGATCTGTGATGATTTCAAAATATAAAATTTCGAACTACTCTTTCAGATACAGTAGCGGGATTGATCCAATAACTGTATCTATATAAATCTACACCCCTTTAGGATTCAATTAGGAACGTATCATATACAAGAAAAAAAATAAGGTAACCTCTTTTTTCTTGGATCGGTTAGTAAGTTTATGAAATATTTCGATTTATTTATCTCTTTTTTTACACAGAATGGATTTACCTGGACCAATACATGATATTCTTTTAGTATTTCTGGGATCAGGTCTTATATTAGGAGGTCTGGGGGTGGTCTTACTTACCAACCCAATTTATTCTGCTTTTTCATTGGGACTGGTTCTTGTTTGTATATCCTTATTCCATATTCCATCTAACTCCTATTTTGTAGCTGCTGCACAGCTCCTTATTTACGTAGGAGCTGTAAATGTTTTAATCCTATTTGCTGTGATGTTCATGAATGGTTCAGAATATTACAACGATTTCTATCTTTGGACCGTTGGGGATGGGGTCACTTCACTGGTTTGTACAAGTATTCTTTTTTCACTAATTACTACTATCTCGGATACGTCGTGGTACGGGATTGTTTGGACTACAAGATCAAATCAAATTATAGAGCAGGACCTAACAAGTAACGTTCAACAAATTGGGATTCATTTATCAACAGATTTTTACCTTCCATTTGAACTCATTTCTATAATTCTTTTAGTTGCTTTGATAGGTGCAATTGCTATGGCCCGGCAGTAAAGTAATTAAGTAATAAATACTTAGATCCAAAATCAAATAAATAAAGTCTTGTTTTGTTCTATGTTATCACATCCATTTTCCTTCAGTTCCATTTTCATATTCTATTGTTCATATATGAAATTGAAAGGGGTTTAGTTCGATCCATTACTAATACCTTACTTTGTTTCGTACTTAATTTATATTCTAATTAAATCGGTGAAATTGTTGTTCATATTGAAATGAATCAAGATTGATGAGGGGTTGGTCAATGATGACCGAACATGTACTTATTTTGAGTGCCTATTTATTTTCTATCGGTATTTATGGATTGATCACAAGTCGAAACATGGTTAGAGCACTTATGTGTCTTGAACTTATACTGAATGCGGTTAATATAAATCTCGTAACATTTTCTGATTTGTTTGATAGTCGTCAATTAAAGGGAGATATTTTCTCTATTTTTGTTATAGCTATTGCAGCCGCTGAAGCAGCTATTGGGCCGGCTATTGTTTCATCGATCCATCGTAACAGAAAATCAACTCGTATCAATCAATCGAATTTGTTGAATAAATAGTATTCATGATATAAATAAAGACAGATATCTACAATATATTCACTAATTTAGAACTAGCATGTATGATTCGTATGACCATGCTTGTTGAAACGTAAGAAATCAAAGTATCTTGGCCCTTGCTCATGAACAGATCCAGAAATAGATTGATTATCAAAAAAATTCTGGTAAACCACTGATTCGTCTGGCGTCTACAACATAATATATATAATTCAATTACTAATGAAGCCAGATCGAAAATTCATAAAGTTCAAAAAATTTATAGATCCAATGTCGCATTCAGTAAAGATTTATGATACATGTATAGGGTGTACTCAATGTGTACGAGCCTGCCCCACAGATGTATTGGAAATGATACCTTGGGACGGATGTAAAGCTAAACAAATTGCTTCTGCTCCAAGAACAGAGGACTGTGTAGGTTGTAAGAGATGCGAATCCGCTTGTCCAACAGATTTCTTGAGTGTTCGGGTTTACTTATGGCATGAGACAACTCGCAGCATGGGTCTAGCTTATTGATACGTTCTAGAAAAATCCACTTGAATCCATTTGATTCCTCTTTACCGACAAAAACCCGTACTCGAGAAATTATTCCGAGCGCGGGTTTTTCTGGTCAAAGTCTATCTTGTCTTTACCACGAGTTATTTTCCTTGGTTAACAATAATTGTTGTTTTGCCGATATCCGCGGGTTCGTCAATTTTCTTTCTCCCTCGTAGAGGGAATAAAAATAAGGTGGTTCGGTGGTATACTATTTGTATATGCTTATTAGA